CTTCATACAGTTAGATACGAAATTATCAATCTTTGAAACAGGGATTAAAGTGGTGGATCTTTTAGCTCCCTATCGCCGTGGAGGAAAAATAGGACTCTTTGGGGGAGCTGGAGTGGGTAAAACAGTACTCATCATGGAATTGATCAACAACATTGCCAAAGCTCATGGAGGCGTATCCGTATTTGGCGGAGTAGGTGAACGTACTCGTGAAGGAAATGATCTCTACATGGAAATGAAAGAATCCGGGGTGATTAATGAAAAAAATCTTGCAGAATCCAAAGTAGCTCTAGTCTATGGTCAAATGAATGAACCGCCAGGAGCTCGTATGAGAGTTGGCTTGACTGCCTTAACCATGGCGGAATATTTTCGGGATGTTAATGAGCAAGACGTACTTCTATTCATTGACAATATATTTCGTTTCGTTCAAGCAGGGTCCGAAGTCTCTGCCTTATTAGGTAGAATGCCTTCTGCAGTGGGTTATCAACCTACCCTTAGTACGGAAATGGGTTCTTTGCAAGAAAGAATTACTTCTACCAAAGAAGGATCTATAACATCGATCCAAGCAGTTTATGTACCTGCGGATGATTTAACCGACCCTGCTCCTGCCACGACATTTGCACATTTAGATGCTACTACCGTATTATCAAGAGGATTAGCTGCCAAAGGTATTTATCCAGCAGTAGATCCCTTGGATTCAACGTCAACTATGTTACAACCTCGGATCGTTGGTGAGGAACATTATGAAACTGCGCAAAGGGTTAAGCAAACTTCACAACGTTACAAAGAACTTCAGGACATTATAGCTATCCTTGGGCTGGACGAATTATCCGAAGAAGATCGTTTAACTGTAGCAAGAGCACGAAAGATTGAGCGTTTCTTATCACAACCCTTCTTTGTTGCAGAAGTCTTTACTGGTTCTCCAGGGAAATATGTTGGTCTCGCAGAAACAATTCGGGGATTTCAATTCATCCTTTCCGGAAAATTAGACAGTCTTCCCGAGCAGGCCTTTTATTTGGTGGGTAACATCGATGAAGCTACCGCGAAAGCTCTGAATTTAGAAGAGGAGAGCAAATTGAAGAAATGACCTTAAATCTTTGTGTACTGACTCCTAATCGAATTATTTGGGATTCCAAAGTGAAAGAGATTATTTTATCTACTAATAGTGGACAAATTGGCATATTACCAAATCATGCCCCCATTGCCGCGGCTGTAGATATAGGCCTTTTGAGAATACGACTAAACGACCAATGGTTAACGGTGGCTCTTATGGGCGGTTTCGCTAGAATAAGTAATAATGAGATCACCGTTTTAGGAAATGATGCGGAAATTAGTACTGACATTGATCCACAAGAAGCTCAACAAACTCTTGAAATAGCTGAAGCTAACTTGAGTAGAGCTGAGGGTAAGAGACAAGCAATTGAGTCAAATCTAGCTCTCAGACGAGCTAGGACGCGAGTAGAGGCTGTCAATGCAATTTCCTCTTAGTAGTCATAAATAAATTCAATCAAAATAGAAAGATTTTTTTATTATACCCTACACACTACATCTTTATTCCATTTCAAAAAATGAATACAATGAAGTATAATCTGATTATAGAACGACAAAAAGAGGATGGGTAGAAAAACTTATTAGATACCGGATTCCATGGTATCTAATAAGTTCTACCTACTATTGGATTTGAACCAATGACTCCTGCCGTATGAAAGCAATACTCTAACCACTGGGTTAAGTAGGTCATTTATCACCACAAAAAAGGTCTCCACCACTTCGATGGATTATAGGTAAAATAGGTTTTTTAAGCAATATCAATCTTTTACCATTAAACGTAAACAGATCAGAAACAGATCAGAGAGTTATCATGTGAAATTATGGGATATCCTTCTTGACAAAAAACTGTCTCTATGTTAAAATAGTTATAACAAGGGCTATAGCTCAGTTAGGTAGAGCACCTCGTTTACACGTGCGCCAATGCTTTTCAAGGGAGCCAATTATGCAATGACCATAATTTATTTTTTTTATAAGTTGATGTCTTACTCCGTAGATTCGAGAGAACAAGAGAAAAATAGCCTGACAAATATTTGGTTTGATCCAATTCAGGTGCGAATTCTGGTGCCAAATAAAAAAAAAAACCTGCCATTATAAGGTAAATGCTTATTCCATTCAATGCCAGGCATAATGAGTCTAAGGATCTCAAAAGAAGCTCTTTTCGTCCTATGAGCTTTGAGGTGTATGAAGTCTCATATTTGACTCTTGCAGCGGAGCGGTAGAGACTCCATTTCACTTAGGTTGATCTAGGCCGAAGGCAGACCTAAATAAAGGTCACCCTTCTTTGAAACACTTTGATATTGCTCCTATATCAGGATACAAATAATGAATCAGAGCACAAGGAACCATCTCATTATATTTTTCTCTTCCTATAAATAAAAAATATGGTGGACTAACTGATCTTTACATCAGTTGATGAAAGAGCCCAATGCAACAAAATGCATGTTGGGTCTTT